AGAGAGGTTACGATTGATGAAAATAGAGAGGTTCCGATTGAGGATAGTAGAGAGGTTACGATTGAGGATAATAGAGAGGTTACGATTGATGAAAATAGAGAGGTTCCGATTGAGGATAGTAGAGAGGTTACGATTGATGAAAATAGAGAGGTTCCGATTGAGGATAGTAGAGAGGTTACGATTGATGAAAATAGAGAGGTTCCGATTGAGGATAGTAGAGAGGTTACGATTGAGGATAATAGAGAGGTTACGATTGATGAAAATAGAGAGGTTCCGATTGAGGAGAATAGAGTGGTTCCGTATGAGGAACCTTCATACGCGCATTTGTGGACTCTGTGCGAGAGTTGCGAGGCGTTGCATTTTAGGCAACATTTAAAGTTAGATATGAACATTTGTAACCAATGCGACTCTCATCTCAAAGTAAATAGTTCTGACAGAATTGACTTTTTGTTGGATTTGAATACTTTTTATTCGATGCATCAAGGCTTGATCTGCGTAGATCCCATTGAGTGGGATTCAGATGAAGCTCTTTTTCAAGAGAAATACTGGCAATCTGTACAAAACGAGGTTGCTAATAAGGAATGTTTTTCATCTGGGGTGGAGAAGGCCAAGGACCCCGAGAGATGGGATGGGAACGAGGAAAGGCCCCCGGATTCAGAAGATCAATGTAGGTACCAGCATTCGGATTCAGCCGACAAATATCGGCATAGACGTGCGTGGAGATACGCTTCGGGTTCGTATTCACCAGCTGAATCTGGACATAGGTGTGCGTGGGGGTCCGCTTCGGGTTTGTATTCAGCAGCTGAATCTACCCATAAGTGTGCGCGGGGGTCCGCTTCGAGTTCGTATTCACCAGCTGAATCTACCCATAAGTGTGCGCGGGGGTCCGCTTCGAGTTCGTATTCACCAGCTGAATCTACCCATAAGTGTGGGTACCATAATTTCACTTGGAATAGCCTTAAGTACAAGCTTAAGTTGTTAAGCGGTGATCCCGATTTCAATCCAGATACACAGACGTGTAAGGTGTTTCACGAGGCGTTTAGAAAATGGTACTCAAGGCAGAATACGGAGTTTCACGAGCAAGTTAGAAAATGGCACTCAAGGCGAATTTTGGTTACGATCACGAAGGACGTTCTAGAGGAAAGGAGGCTGGTAGATTGTGCAGTTCTTTTCTGTTTTGTACAATTTCTGCGCAACATCTGGCATGAAGAAAATCCGCTATTGGATCGGGTATTTGGTAGGTCTAGGCGGGAGTCTTTGTGCCGGAACCTGAACCTGCTGACGTTTTATTTTTATTACTACGACTCTTCAGAATACAAATCTGAAGAGCACAAACCCGAAGACTCTTCAGAGCACGACTTTTCAGAGCACAAACCTGAAGACTCTTCAGAGTACAAATCTGAAGACTCTTCAGAATACAAATCTGAAGAGCACAAAACCGAAGACTCTTCAGAGCACGACTTTTCAGAGCACAAACCTGAAGACTCTTCAGAGTACAAATCTGAAGACTCTTCAGAATACAAATCTGAAGACTCTTCAGAGCACGACTTTTCAGAGCACAAATCTGAAGACTCTTCAGAGCACGACTTTTCAGAGCACAAACCTGAAGACTCTTCAGAGTACAAATCTGAAGACTCTTCAGAATACAAATCTGAAGACTCTTCAGAGCACGACTTTTCAGAGCACAAATCTGAAGACTCTTCAGAATACAAATCTGAAGACTTTTCAGAATACAAATCTGAAGACTTTTCAGAGTACAAATCTGAAGACTTTTCAGAGTACAAATCTGAAGACTCTTCAGAGCACGACTTTTCAGAGCACAAATCTGAAGACTCTTCAGAGCACGACTTTTCAGAGCACAAACCTGAAGACTCTTCAGAGTACAAATCTGAAGACTCTTCAGAGTACAAATCTGAAGACTCTTCAGAGTACAAATCTGAAGACTCTTCAGAGCACTACTTTTCAGAGCACAAATCTGAAGACTCTTCAGAATACAAATCTGAAGACTTTTCAGAATACAAATCTGACGACTCTTCAGAGCACAAACCTGAAGACTCTTCAGAGCACAAGGCCAATTCTACAGAATCAGGGCTTTGGGAAAGTACAGCCCAAAAATCAGAAAAACAGGACGAAGACGAGAAGAAAAAGATTGAGTATCTAGGTCTAGAGAAGTATAAAGAGGAGCAAGAAGCCTTGGAAAATGTAGATGTAGAAGAAGATGACCCTTATCAAGACCGTATCTTTGATTATACAAAAGACACGGGATTGCCTGAAGCTATTCAAACAGGCAAAGGTCAGCTAAACGCTATTCCTTTAGTTTTTGGGGCTATGGAGTTTTGGTTTATGGGGGGTAGTATGGGATCCGTAGTAGGTGAGAGAATTGCCCGTTTAGTCGAATCTGCTAGCAATGCAGTTTTACCTCTGATTCTAGTGTGTGCTTCCGGGGGGGCGCGCATGCAAGAAGGAAGTTATAGCTTGATGCAAATGGCTAAAATATCTGGCACTTTGCATTTTTTTCGCAAAGAGGCAAATAAAAAGATAAAACTACTCTACTTAGCACTCCTTGCATCTCCGACTACTGGTGGGGTGGTTGCTAGTTTTGGTATGTTGGGCGATCTCATTATTGGCGAACCCAACGCAACCATTGCATTTGCAGGTAAAAGAGTAATTGAGGAAACATTGAAGGTGCTAGTACCCGAAGGTTCACAAGAGGCTGAACCCCTATTCGAAGCGGGCGTACTCGATAAAATCGTACCGCGTACCCTCTTAAAGGGTGTTTTTACCCACTTATTTGAGTTGCACGCTTTTTTTCCATTGAATCAAAATGCAATGAACAATCAAGTCTTTACTTGATTGTTCAAGGTACGCGATCCAATAAAAAATCGAGTAAGTTAGAGCCTTTAACATCTATTAACACGAGAAAGCGACCTTCGGAGAAATGAAGCAAGGCAAAGAGAATTTCATGCTCTTTGTCTTGCGTATCTGGATAGAATTATCCATATAGAATTTCTAATTCAAACGTCCTTCTATATCTTTCAAGTGGCGAGAATCCTCATTCTTTTTATTAAGAATCTTTGTTGTTGAATTAGATTCTAGAAGATTTCTCGGGAATTTGAAAGAAACTCTTTCTTTCTTAATAAGAAATGAATTTCTTAAATGAAAATGAGAAGACAAGAACAAGAGAAGAAGAATATAATAAAAGAAAAAAAAGAATAATAATGAGAATCAAACTGAAAGTAGATTAGTATACATCTATCTCATTTAGAAATCTGAATAAGTTCTTTTATTTCGTTCTACATTCCTTGCACTTATTATACATACCCACTTAATTATCCTTAGTAGAATTTTATATGAAATACGCATTAGAATTCTTCTAAGATTAAGATACCTTTTTAACATAAAAAATAGAACAATAACAGGGACAAATATTAGGTCAAAATAGTTAGGTAAAAATAGGAAATCGAGTCAGCCCATTCTATGACAACTCTCAATAACTTACCCTCCATTTTAGTGCCTTTAGTAGGCCTAGTATTTCCGGCATTTGCAATGGCTTCTTTATTTCTTCATGTTCAAAAAAACAAGATTTTGTAGATCCGATCGAGCAAAATCTTTTCTATTTTTTTTTTTAATTCAAGACTTAGATAAAAGATCTATTCTATATATTAGAATAGAATATAAGATGTGGCTTTCCTCGAAGAGAAATGGCAGAAGTCTGTCTTGTGCATGTGCAAAGATGCTATATCGTTAAATGAATTCTAGTTTTTTTTTACTTGTTTAAATTAACAAAGTAATAAGTAAAATGAAATTGATTTAGGTTATTCTTACAATAAAAAAAGGAAACCGGGTCTAGTATGAGTTGTCGATCTGAAAATCTATGGCTAGAACTTATAGCGGGGTCTCGAAAAACAAGTAATTTTCTCTGGGCTTTTATCCTTTTTTTAGGTTCATTCGCATTCTTATTGGTTGGAACTTCCAGTTATCTTGGCAGAAATTTGATATCTTTATTTCCGTCTCAGCAAATTCTTTTTTTTCCCCAAGGGGTCGTGATGTCTTTCTATGGAATCGCGGGTCTCTTTATAAGCTCTTATTTGTGGTGCACAATTTCATGGAATGTAGGTAGTGGTTATGATCGATTCGATAGAAAAGAAGGAATAGTGTGTATCTTTCGTTGGGGATTCCCCGGAAGAAACCGTCGTATCTTCCTACGATTCCTTATGAAAGATATTCAGTCCATCAGAATAGAAGCTAGAGAGGGTTTTTATGCTCGTCGTATCCTTTATATGGAAATACGAGGTCAGGGGGCCATTCCCTTAACCCGTACTGCCGAGAATTGGACTCCACGCGAAATTGAGAAAAAGGCTGCTGAATTAGCCTATTTCTTGCGTGTCCCAATGGAAGTATTTTAAAATAACTGAACCGAAGAAATAGAAGACATCCTTTCGGCAGCAGGGAAGAAACGTATGGATGCTCTTTAGATAGAAATAGTTTTTTCTATAGCATAACCTAATTGAAGTTTCTTCAAAATAAGCATTCATTAACAAATTCATGATGAAAAAATGAAAAAAAAAAAAACACCCACTCCCTTTCTATATCTTGTATCTATAGTCTTTTTACCCTGGTGGATCTCTCTCTCATTTAATAAAATTCTAGAATCTTGGGTTACTAATTGGTTGAATATCAGTCAATCCGAAACTTTTCTGAATGATATTCAAAAAAAAAGTGTTCTAAAAAAATTCATAGAATTAGAGGAACTCCTTCTCTTGGACGAAATGATAAAGGAATGCCCCAAACTAGATCTACAAAAGTGTCGTATAGGAATCCACAAAGAAACGATCCAATTGATGAATATGTACAATGATGATCGTATCCATACAATTTTGCACTTCTCGACAAATCTAATCTCTTTCGTTATTCTAAGTATTTGTTCTATTCTGGGTAATGAAGAACTTGTTATTCTTAACTCTTGGATTAAAGAATCCTTCTATAATTTAAGTGACACAACAAAAGCCTTTTGTCTTCTTTTATTAACTGATTTTTTGTTCGGATTACATTCGATCAGTGGTTGGGAATTCCTAATTAGCTCCGCCTTTCGATTTATTCATAACGATAACGATCAAATTAGATCTCTTCTTATTTGCCTTTGTCCAGTCCTTTTACATACCGTTTTTAACTATTGGGCCTTCTATTATTTAAACTGTCTATCCCCGTCACTTCTAGTGCTTTATGATTCAATGGTTAACGCTGACTGAAAAAAGATCTGATCCGACGATACAATTCCTATCCTTATTGCTTTGTACACAAAGCCGTATTTACCCCTTATACCCCTCTGGGGTCCTATATTCCAGTAAACTACTCTGGTAAATAACAGAATCGTAGGTAGGAAACTCTACTAGTAACCCACCTAATTTTATTGTTGAAATTTTTATCTCCATTATTGGACCAGGCCCATGCAAACTAGAAAGACCCTTTCTTGGATAAAGGAAGAGATTACTCGATCCATTTCCGTATCGCTAATGCTATCTATAATAACTCATGCATCCGTTTCAAATGCATATCCCATTTTTGCGCAGCAAGGTTATGAAAATCCGCGAGAAGCGACTGGGCGTATTGTATGTGCGAATTGCCATTTAGCCAATAAGCCTGTGGATATTGAGGTTCCACAAACGGTACTTCCTGATACTGTATTTGAAGCAGTTGTTCGAATTCCTTATGATATGCAACTGAAACAAGTTCTCGCTAATGGTAAAAAAGGGGCTTTAAATGTGGGAGCTGTTCTTATTTTACCCGAGGGGTTTGAATTAGCCCCTCCTGATCGTATTTCGCCCGAGATGAAAGAAAAGATAGGCAATCTTCCTTTTCAGAGCTACCGCCCCACTCAAAAAAATATTCTTGTAATAGGTCCTGTTCCTGGTCAAAAATATAGTGAAATCGCCTTTCCTATTCTTTCCCCGAACCCCAATACTAATAAGGATGTTCATTTCTTAAAATATCCCATATATGTAGGCGGGAACAGAGGAAGGGGTCAGATTTATCCTGACGGGAGCAAGAGTAACAATACAGTTTCTAATGCTACAGCAGCGGGTATAGTAAGCAAAATCATACGAAAAGAAAGGGGGGGCTACGAAATAACCATAGCGGATGCATCGAACGGACGTCAAGTGGTTGATATTATCCCTCCAGGACCGGAACTTCTTGTTTCGGAGGGCGAGTCTATCAAAGTGGATCAACCATTAACAAGTAATCCTAATGTGGGTGGATTTGGTCAGGGGGATGCAGAAATAGTGCTTCAAGATCCATTACGTGTCCAAGGCCTTTTGTTCTTCTTGACATCTGTTCTTTTGGCACAAATCTTTTTGGTTCTTAAAAAGAAACAGTTTGAGAAAGTTCAATTATCCGAAATGAATTTCTAGATTCGCAGAATTGTCAACAGTAATTGAAGCTCGTAATAAGAATCTAATTTTTATTCGCAATTCTCGTATGATTTGATTCATTTTATGAATCAAAGTCTTTCTCTTTTGCTTGTTTAGATTCTTTTTCTACCATATGTCGGGGATTGGTTGGACTCCATTCCTAGTCAGAGTCTGTATATTGTCAAGAAGTCATTTTGACTTCTTACTTCTTTTTCAATCCACCAAATTCGAGCAGTGTGACTATGTCAGTATTGTTAGATTTCAATGTCCTAGAACAAAAGTGAGTTTTCTATTCTATATCTATTCTATCTAATAATAGATAGAAATTCGACTAAACACTAAATAAAAGATCACTATTAACTAAGTGGCGAATAGAAAGCAAAGGAGGAGGAATTGGGTTATTGGTCTTTCTAGTTTTCGGCACAAGAAAAGGCCTCTTCCGCAGCCCTTTCTTGTGTCGAAAGAATAAGCGTTCTTGATCCCCTTCGTCAAAGATTCTATTCTTTGTTTGTTTTGATCTTTTCTAGGTTTATCAGAACCTCTTTTTTGTTTGTCCACTCCGTCTTAGATTCTATCTATATCTACGAAAGAAATCTAAAAAAAAAGAGAGAGATGAATTTATTGAGCAACAACTAGAAGTTCTTTAATGAACTTCTAAAAAAATGGAAAACTCAATGAGATACTAAAACAAATAGAATGAAGGGTCTATTCGTATAGAAAGCATAAAGATTCTTATGATATCTGACGACAGAAATATGGAAAAACGAGTCTAAAGCAGAAAGATTCCGTTGTGTCATCCAGCCTTAAATCTTAAATGGAGTGATTTCCTCTTTTTTTTCTAAAAAAGTATCAATAGATATTGTCGAGGAACAGATGTTCTGAATCACTTAATGAAGGTCGTTTTTCAAAAACGATCATCAGATAAAGAATGAAATGGGGTTTTTTGAAAGATCAGAAAGGGTGACCCATTTTTTTCGTATAAACAAAAAAGTATTCTGATTATTAAGAACTCCCCAGGACCCTCCCCCTGGAATCATACAAAGAAAGAAGGGATAGGTCCGGTAAGTTCTGATGCTTTCATGTTTCCAAC